TTAATATAAAGGAATCCACCTATATCTCTTTTTTTTTAATCAATATAAATAGAATATGAAATGTATGTACATACTTTCTCAATTTCATTTGTTTGTTTGATCCGTTTAATACAGATAATCCTAATTCGATGTAAACTTCTTTATATTTCGAAAAGGGGTTACCCCATGAATGGTTAACCGTGTAAACCCCGATATAAAAATAGAAAATGAGTCAATAAAACAAAACATAAATCCAATTTCTAAAAAAAAATCTTAAAAAAAATTGCCGAACGGTCTATAAAACTAAAACAATTAATACAGGTTGATAGAGTTTGATTATTACCGCAATTAGGAGTACTTCTAGAGTCCACTTCTTCCCCACACTACGAGAGAGAGGGAAAATGTAAAAACTACCATTAAAGCAGCCCATGCGAGACTTACTATATCCATGTGAATTCTGTCCCCTATTTCTATGAATATGAAGAAACTATTCCATTATTGTTCACTAATACTAATAATAGTGAAATCACTGGTACAGAGTCAAAAAAAGGGAGAGGTATTTGGTCACCATTGATGAACTACTCCAAAAAAACCACTTATCTTATTCTTAATAATGAGTTATTCTTATTATAGAATTTCTAGTAGAATCGACAAGATGTAAACACAAGTAAACAGACACTTTTCGAAGTATCCAAGGAATCTGACTCAAATGTAGAAAGAATAAGACTTTTTTTTCTTTTATCGTTTTTTTTTGGAAGTAAAATGAAAGGCAATTTTTCATCTAATCTAATATTGATTGAATGTCTGAGCATTCCGAGACTTTCATTAGTCTGTATCCAAAGTATCTTAAGTCCTTTTCAAAACTATTAATTCCCCCTCTGGCTGCCTAATCTAATTGAAGACTCAGTAAGTGGAACTAATTTTAGTAGTGTAAAGTAAAGATTTACGGATTTCCCACCCCCCACTACTTTAAGTTTTCCTTGAATCTGATAGGCAAAACTTTAGATTAGAGAATGGAACCTCTCGAGAGCCGGGGGCTTAGAATCACGATAAAGAAAGTATCAAGAGTCTTTTCCTACGTTTGTTTTATAATAGGGGATTTCAAGTCTGTTGTTGAGGCGGCACCCGGATTTGAACTGGGGAAAAAGGATTTGCAGTCCCCCGCCTTACCACTCGGCCATGCCGCCAAAACGATAGAAACTAGATTCAAATTTTATCTTTTTTTTTCAACTCCGAAAAAAAATATATAGTTTTTCAGTCACAAAATATAGAAGAATCCAGTATAAATCCGAACCATTAACTATTGACTGTAAATTCATGACCTTTTTTGAATTAAAATCGACATTTTTTATTTCTAATAATAAAAGCAAATCATTAGAAATGTATTTATAACCAATCTATATTGAGTTTTTTCAATAAAAAAGAAAAATAAATCTTCTTCAATTTCAATTATAACAGTAATTCTGAGTATATGTAAACCCCAGAATCAGAACATACGTTACGTTGTGTTATAGAGCTATAGCTCTATAATGTGGTTTTTTATCTCTCTAGGGATGCTTTTGAGGAGTAATTCTCAATAAATTTTTGTATTTCAATTTTTCGTTGAATACATTGAAGAGAAAGTTTAATTTTTGATAGAGCACAGCATGTGCTGTCCCAAACAAATAGAACTGTACCCAAATAAAAGAAGAAAAAGAGACGTATATATCTTATCTGTGCATTCTTTTTTATAAAAAAAATTTTTTAATAACTAAAAAACACAAGTTTTCTTACCTACTTCAATTCAATGATACTCTACTCAAAATAAAATAGGTAAAACTTTTTTCTGCAAATATTTTTTTGAACAATGAAATACAAATACATGAAAAAGTAAAGTGGTAAAAAAAAAAGTTTTCTATTTATTTTATATTTATCTGCTCGAACAGATCCAAGCATGAATACATTTTTTAATGTTATGCAATCGAATATGTAATATCATAGGTGAAAATGAAATTACTTTTTTTCTAGTCTTTACAAAACTCCATAAGTTCCAGTGGTATTTCTCAATTCTGTTCCATTTGGATCTATTTCTTATAAAAAAATTCCAATTAAATCTAGTCTCCGTTCATACGTATTTCATACAGTCAATATATCTTGGAGTTGGATAAAATTTCATGTGATTCAGTAAACAGAATAGAAATTCCATTATTGCTAGATCGAATTCTATGGATATGATTCGGTGAAGAATGAGAGATGGGATGGTATTTTTTCAATAAACGGATAAATGGGAAATTCAAAAAAGATGCTCGGGGATGGAAAAGAGGGAACATCTACAATACCCGGATTAAATCAGATACAATTTGAAGGGTTTTATCGGTTTATTGATCAGGGGTTAATAGAAGAACTTTCTAAATTTCCAAAAGTTGAAGATATAGATCACGAAATTGAATTTCAATTATTTGTGGAAACATATCAATTGGTAGAACCTCTGATAAAAGAACGAGATGCTGTCTATGAATCACTTACATATTCTTCTGAATTA